TGACTTTTGGGACTTGGAATAACCCTTTCTTCCGTGGAGGAAGGGAATAGCAATTTATTCCTATGTAACCCCTAGGAACAAGAAGATTTAATCGGAAATATCGACAGATTCTTCTGGAGTTCAAACCAAAGAAAGATGGAAAATGAAATAAAAGAAGATAATTTCATCTCTATTTTGATATCGAATTTGAATATCAGAATAGTAGATATAGTCATGATTCAATGGGTTAGGTCCACTTACTTTTTATTTTGTTGATTGATAATCTTTCCAATGAATTTGGATTGGAATAACAGAAAAATAGGAATATCTGGCAATTAAATGAGATGACTTATCATTATTCATTATAAAAAAAGAAAATGTTCACCTTTCTAACTAGAATTACTATAATTCTAATTCATTAGAATTATTCTATTATCATTTTTTAGAATTAAAAATTTCATAATTCCATTTTCCTTTTCGAATGAAATTCGAAAATTCCTTACTTTTTTATTACAAATATCAACCCTCTCCCCTCAAATAGGAATACTACCGTTGGGTTTTTATGCAAAAAAGCCCCTTATCGGATTTGAACCGATGACTTACGCCTTACCATGGCGTTACTCTACCACTGAGTTAAAAGGGCCCCTTTGATTCAATTCCTGAATAAGTAACTAGACACTATGAGTCTAGTACATATATTTCGTATTGCATATGCTCCTATTTATATGTATACTTATTATTTCTATTCTATTATACTATATTCTAATATACTATATTAGAATTATATTGAATTCTATTAAAATAGAATCTATGTACATAGATATATTTTATAGTGGCTCATTACGGAACAATAAATTGAATTTACCTAGTGAGTATAGTATAGAGAAAGGGTAAAATGGTTTTGGTTTATTGATATTGGATTTGATAAATATCAATGCAATGAATTATTTGAAAACCGATCCTAATGGGATTGCTCCATGTACCCGCCAATTCAATATATAATATCCCCAATCAATATATAATATATCCAAGAAATTTCCTCGAATCATTGAGAAATGGATTCCATTTGTCCCTCAACCAAATTCTTATTGAAAAACAATTTTCAATAACTTTATGAAATGGGTTCAATGTCCAATTATGAAACCCTTGGAAAAAGAGGATGAATCGAAATATAGCTGCTACACCAAAACTAGGCGCAAAGAACCAACCAGACTGACCCAGTTGATCCCTATCCCTCTTCCCAGATTTTCAGATTGATTATCTTTTTTTAATTTCCTTTTTATTTCCCGGCTTAGTGTGAGATATAAATATGCCCATAGAATCTTAACAATGAATGAATCAATGAATGTGAAAAAAAATGAAGTTTAAACCCCTCGCCCTTTCCGGTAAACCAATCATTCTCCGAAAGAAGGGGTCCTGTCCTATCCTTCGTATTTTTTATTTTTTCTATTTTTTTTTTTAGAATTCTAGAGTAGCCATTGGAATGAACAATTTATAAATCGAAATGAGGAATCAAAAAATTCTTATGGACTTATGACAGACGGAAAAATCCTTCTGATCGAGTCATATCATTATATTGACAATTTCAAAAAACTGTTCATACTATGAACATAATATAATGGCGGTTGGGCAAGTATGCCCCCATCGTCTAGTGGTTTAGGACATCTCTCTTTCAAGGAGGCAGCGGGGATTCGACTTCCCCTGGGGGTAGGGTACTACTAAAGGAAGTTGATCCTGGGATTTTCAATAAAGACTGAGATTGACTCTTCCTGGGTCGATGCCCGAGCGGTTAATGGGGACGGACTGTAAATTCGTTGGCAATATGTCTACGCTGGTTCAAATCCAGCTCGGCCCAACCCAATAATTCGCCGATCCACCATGAAATGATATAACCATTTGTTGTTTTCCGGAAATACCCGATGTGCCGATATGGAAGAATAAAAAATGGATCCATACCTTACCTGCCTTTCTTCTTTGATTACGTATTTTTTCAAAAATTCAAATCTTGCTAATGATTTAGATTCCTATCAGGATCTGTAAGTATAAAGTATAAGGAAAGAAAGGGGGGTAAAGTAAATAAAAAAACTCTTTTTTCCTTGATTCATTTAAAGATTGATTTTCAATCGATTGGGCAATAACGAAAGGATTACTAGTAATCCGTGTCGATCTCGCTAAAGTGCATATCCATGTAGATATCAATATATCAGTCCCGCCTCTGTCAGTTACAACACAACGATTCTAATCGAAAATGGAAATGAAGAGGTTTGAATGAAATGGTAAGAATATGTACGCTTTACGGTTTTTTCCCTGGGACTGTAGTTCAATTGGTCAGAGCACCGCCCTGTCAAGGCGGAAGCTGCGGGTTCGAGCCCCGTCAGTCCCGATGGATACAAATCCAATAAAAAAAATCCATCAATTTATCTCTACATTTTCTGTGAAAGGGAATAGAACAGAATTTTATTCCTAACTAGGACCCCCCCCTTTCTTTATTTCTTTTTTTTTTTTTTCTTTTTCGTTTCACATTTATCATCAAACCAATATGGTAATTTCCATTTCGTCAACTAATATTGATTGGTGGGAAAGAAACATATATGGAATAGAGTACTATATATGTTTACCACGAACACATCCACAAATGGAATTTTCACAATACAAAAGAAATTGAACATAGTTGATTCGAATACTTTAAGATTCAAAGTATATCCCTTATCTTGCCCCGATTTTGTGTAACCAATTTCAATTCCTAATTATTTGAATTTGAAACAATCTATCTCATTCAAATTTCACACTGAACTTTTGATACATGTGTCCTATTCCTAATGAAAGTAGGAGAATATTTATAAAATAAAGATCAAACAAAGATTCCCTCTCGATAATTTTTAGTTTAAGAGAAGAGTCCCGCTGAAGAAAGAACAAACAAATTCTTAAAAAAATAAATAAATAAATAAATAAAAAAGTAAAGGAATTATTGATTGGATCAATAATCCAATTTTGAATTCGGTATGGATAAAAGATCTTCCTATGTTATACTATTCAATTCTCGACGATGAATCGAGTTGATAGCTCAGATATTGTTATTCATGATATTGATCCGATTCGATATTATCGAGATGTCATTTTTATTATCCCATTGAATTTACCGACGAAAGATTTTTCATCTCTATGGGATTAAATCCCGAGTTATTGCGAATTAAAGAGAAATGAAACGATGAGATTATGGAAGTCAATATTCTAGCGTTTATTGCTACTGCACTGTTCATTCTAGTTCCTACTGCCTTTTTACTTATAATTTACGTAAAAACAGTAAGTCAAAGTGATTAATTTAACTTAAACTTGACTTCTTTCTTTGTTCTTATCAATGCAATCAAGAAAAAAATGCAAAAGGATTTCAATTTCGTGTCTTAGTCTTCAATGAAATGATCGGACTAGAATCAGCAGATTTCTATGAAATCGGATAGTTTAGTTTGGTAGAAAGAAATAAAAGCTATTTCTTTCTACCAAACTATCTATTATTGTTATTGTAGTATATAAAAATAAAGATACTTTAATATGGATCAATCTACAATATGTATCTTCTTATTCATATATATATCAATCACAGATATGTAATGTACATAGCGCCCCCCAAGTTTTTTTTTCATCTATTATCTATTTGAAAAGAAGGACACCTCTTATTCTTCCGAGATTAAGATTTCGATAGATTTATGATTATTTTCAAGACCAATCTAGGTATCATATTAAAAAAAATCAAGTAATCTTTTTCGTATTACGAAGAAGTAGTTGATTAAATAGTTGACAGATGATCCCCCGGTTCTATGGGAAACTTTTTCCTATTTCTAAAAGATTAGGAAAACCCAATCGATTTTGAATGTTTGAACCATGATAGGAAATGAGTTCAATAAAGCATAAACTCCATTTCGAAACTAATAAACCAAATAAAAAAATAAGTGGTAAGCATAAGCACATAATAATGTGACTCACCTAAGGCAACGGGAATATCTTATTATGTGTAGTATCTCGTTAGACTTAGACAACCATTATGTCTATCTTGTTTCCCATAGAAAGTGTGTATCCCTTAATATAATAACAGAACTTTTTTGAAAAAAAAGGGGGGGGATAAAAAGGTTCTGCGGTTCCTCATTGTCTATATATCTATATATAGATATATATAGGGTCATTTCATCGAACTAGAAATTTTAGGAAGAATTTGGTTGGAATCAATTTCTTATTATTTGTATTCCTTTTCCTTTTCAAATATGAACATGGGAATAATTGAAATATTTATTTGATTAAAAGAGTCCTTTCTTTATCTTTCTATATAGAATATATATATTCTATATACATATATTCAAATACAGTATTCCAATCGAATAGAATTCCGAAATGTAAGTATTTTTTTTTTAATTCCATTTCTCAATTTCTAAGTTAATTAATGAATTAAAAAAATTGCAGAACCGTCTATAAAACAATTGATTGATCCAGTTTGAGTTTGCTCCCTCAACTAAATTCGTAATATCTTTAAAGTCCACTTCTTCCCCATACTACGAGGGAAAGGGAAAATGTAAAGACTACCATTAAAGCAGCCCAAGCGAGACTTACTATATCCATGTGAATTATGCCCCCTATCTCTATCAATATCAATATGAAGGAATTATTTCATTATTGTTCACTAATACTAATAATAGTGGAATCGCTGGCGCAGAGTCAAAAAAAGTAATTCTGTCCTAACACTATTGACGAAAGAATCCAATAAATCGAACTATAACACCTAACAAGTTCTTATATGATCTCTAGTAGAATCGGAAAACATTGAGCACAAACAAAAATATCCGGAGACACCCTTGCAGGTATTAGGGAAATGAATATTCCTAACAGGTAGGAATAAAAAGACCTATATTTTTAGTTGCCCTACATTTCATTAAGTAAAATAAGAATGATCGCTATCTATCGCATACTTCTATTTCCGATTTGATATAATACTTACCGTCGCCCGATTTTCTCTGTAAAACAATCGGAAAACT